GTGGGGGGGATTTACAATTTAATGAGATTCTGAAAGGAGGGTTCATTTTATTTAAATTAAATAACTAAAGTTTTATCTTTTGCTTAAGAAGTTTTGATAGCTACGGATCACAAAAAACACTAAAATCATAACAGAAAAATGCATTGTGGAAAAATCGATAGTTTCTTTTTTAGTTCCGAAAATGAAACTAAAATTCAAATAGAAAAAGAAAAAGAATGTAAATAGTCTTTCTTCTTTTTGTTGTTGCTTGAATATTTTATATTCAATTGAATATAATAAATAACAAGCATTTTTGTTTTCAAATCAAATAAATCATTATTTATCTATAATTCGTTGGAACAAAAAAAGGGGCCCGGCTAGGTACTGACCAGGCCAGGCCATCAGAATAAGAAGGGCCTTTCGAACAAAATCAACACAAAGATGTCTTCTTTTTTTTCTTTATTTTTATTTTTTTATTTATAGGCTCGTTCGAGCCCTTCCTTTATCTAATCTAAAAGAAATTCCTGATTTGTATATCTCTATAGAATAGAGTAAAGAAAGACTCCTTACATTATGTGTAATGTAGTAATTCTCTTTTTCAATTGGGAGAGATGGCTGAGTGGACTAAAGCGTCGGATTGCTAATCCGTTGTACGAGTTATTCGTACCGAGGGTTCGAATCCCTCTCTTTCCGGTTCCGTTGATGACTTGATTTATTTATTTATTTTTCAAATTTTTGAAATCTTAGTTAAACGTGTGGAATAGAAAAAATCCTAAGAAAATTTGAAAATGAACCAAGGAAAAACCCTTTGGATTTTATTCTTCACGTCCAGGATTACGTCCTGGATCATTAGATAGGAATCCAAAGATGAAGAGAGAAACAAAAAATATCACTACGGTATAAACGAAGAGTTTCAGAGTAAGCATTACACAATCTCCAAGATGATTTTTTTTGGAAAAAAAAAAGAGAATAGATCTTCCATTTTTCTACCACATATCCTATTTTGACACCAAGAAATGAGGTTTTTCTAGAAATAGAAATGAATTGTCAGAAATTTATTTGGAATAAGAGTTTTTCATTAACAAAAATTTCTTTCATATCCAAATTCGATATTGTGGGAGACCCTAATAGAATTAATATAATAGGGTTAGGGTCTTTCACTGGAAAAGGGTCAAAAAAAGGAGGAAATGGGGTAAGCCGGATTTATGGTGACTATCCAAGAATTTCAATGTGTGAATCGAGGGTTCAGACTCTAAAACTTATCTGATTTTATCAATTGTTAGAGAATTTTTTCTCGAAGAAATCATGAATCTTCTAGGATATTATTAAGGATCTCATCGAAAACTTACAGCAGCTTGCCAAACAAAGGCTAAGAGAAAAAAAAACAAAGGTATGACTGGCATAACATCTACGATTGGATTCAAAAAAGCATAGGCTTCGGGCAATTTGCCGAAGAAAAAACTACTCGAATAAAGGGCAGAATTAAGACAAATACAGATCAAACTAAAGATATTAAGCATAACAGACATTTTGTTCTTGGAGATAATTGCATTTTGATTGAGTTATTGATATAAGGAAAAAGGAAGAAAGGAAGTAAGGTATACAAAAAATCCTTCTTTTTCTTTGAACCCACCCAATCAAAAATCCTCCAATTCTCAAAGGAGAATAGAAGAAATCATACTTTCATACAATATCTTAATTGAATTATATGTAATGATCAATAAATTAAGTTGAATTCTATATCTATATGGATTAAAATCCTAGTAATAATCTATTCTATAGATATTTGGACTGGAGTTGACAAACAACCAATAACAATATTATTGTTTCTTAGTGTAGATTAGAAATTGATAATGGGGCGTGGCCAAGTGGTAAGGCAACGGGTTTTGGTCCCGCTATTCGGAGGTTCGAATCCTTCCGTCCCAGAGCCATATCCATTTTTTTATAATTTTAGAATAAAGATTGTTTTCTTGAACAACTTTCTGTTTAAAGTCTAATTTTAGATGGAATGTGATTCTTTTATATCTTATATGAATCATATCTTTTTTCACAAACTGAACTGAATCGAGTTCAAATGACACGCATCTGGACCTGAATCTATTTTTTATCAGGTAAGATGAGAACATGGATCAAAACAAAAGAGTTTGAATTCAAAAAAGTTGGGTGGGCTTTTCATCATATGTTCATTCCCTTTGCTATTTAGGGAAGTTAGTTACTTGGAAAAACTTTCCATCCCATATCTATTTGAATTTTCAACGATGGATGTATTTTGAATCGAGATGCAAAAGAATCTATATTCTCTTATTATTTATCCCGTAAATGAGGGAGTCTAATTAGTAATTAGATTTTTCTCGAGATCTCTGAATTCGAAACAAGAGCGAGTTCTTGATACTAATTAAATTCAATCAATAGGACTAAGTCTCTTAGTGGGTTAGACTAAAGCTTGACTAAATTTGGACTTATTGTTTGTCTTTGTAACTAGACAAGTCATTTCCCATACCGGATCAGGATTCCTTTTTTTTTGCTCTATCATTCCCATAGAAAGAATAGGGGAGTGGATAGGAGATAATCAGTATTAATTTAAATATCTGTATCTGTCCAAATCTCATTAACAAATGATCAAATAACATATTTATATATGTTTATATGTTATGGAATCGATGTATTTTCTTTGAATCTCGTTTTTTTATTTTATTTAGGTATTTTTTTGTTTGGCTATAATGAAGAATTGTAAATCTATGTAACGATTGGATTGAGGCAGGGGTGATTTATCCTATCCCTTTTATTCACTTTATGACAAGATTCGATTATTGAAATATTACTCAACCCCATGTTAAACAAAATGCATATAAAATGAGGAAATGTTTAGCTTATATGTATCGTTCTATTTCAATGACAATAGTCTTTCGGTTTTTGTGAAAAAGGTTTGGGATCCCTTAAATTTTTTAAACTAAAATTAGTTAAATTAAGTATTATAGAATATCTATAACAGTGACAATTGTTCAGTCTATCTGATAGATACGAAAACCCCTCTCGATTTTTTCGATTTGGATTTTCGCAATCAGATGAAAAGAATAAAGATTCAAATCTTACCTTACATCAGTTTTTTTATCCATCTCATGAAAAAAAATGGGATTTCTTTCTTCTTTTCTGTGATCTATTTATCTATTTGAAATCAGTGATGGGTCAATTAAAAAAAAAAGACTTATCTTTTAATGATGTCTAAATAGGAACCTTTTTCCATTCGAAATAGTTTTAATAAAAATTTTGAATGATTCCTTGTAAGTTGAATTTTTGGTACTCAAAAAGTAGGAAATAGGTCAATCTATCCTATTGAGTCACTTGAAGTAGCAGACTCAAAAAGAACTTATTTATTCGTTTATCTATTTCTATTTCTTTATATATATGTTAAAGATGGTGTCTTGCTAAGACTTCTTCAGAAAAATCTTTACACATATCATATATAGAAGAAAAAGTATAGATTACGCGATGTCTATGTACAACTGAACCAATGACTATTCATGATTCCATGATTGAATCAATTCCATACCGGTTCCAAATTAGAGGAATGTTATGGTAAAACTTCGTTTGAAACGATGTGGTAGAAAGCAACGTGCGACTTGAAGGACAGATCCGTTGTGGATTTTTACATCCGCTATTTTATATTTATATAGGAATGAAGGTGCTCTTGGCTCGACATCGTTTGTTCTGTTCCACTCGAACCCTTCGTTTTTTTTCTTTTTGTTGGGTTGTAAATAGTCCACGATGGAGCTCGAGTGGAAAGGATTAATTCATTTCTCGGGGGCAAGGATCTAGGGTTAATGCCAATCAATAAATTGGAACAACTTCGTAAATATATCTTCGAGATAGAAATGGAAAGGATCCAATTTGAGCAAGTTTCCAATTCAAAAGCAAAACCTGTTGGAATTGATCAAACGTTTTCGATCCAAAGTGTATCACGCGGGAATCAACTGTCCGTAGGATTCTTTGATAGAAAGAGAAATCACAAAAAAGGGTATGTTGCTGCCATTTTGAAAGGATTAAGAAGCACCGAAGTAATGTCTAAACCCAATGATTTAAAACAAAGATAAAGGATCCCAGAACAAGGAAACACCCTTTTAATTGTCTCGATAGTCTCAATAACTGGATCAGACTGAAGAATCAAAATAGAATTTTAAACGAGACAAACAAAAGGGGGTAAAGACCACTCAATAAATGAAATTTATTAAAGATTTTTTCCTTTAAGCTATTTGAGAGTTATCCAACTTGAGTTATGAGTACGAATGGTTTCTTTTTCATTTTCAGGAAGGAAGAAGAAAAAAAAAGACTTAAATCATAGTCTAATTGATTTTATAGGCTCATTTGTCATTTATTAGAATTCCATACATAGACAAAACTTAGAATCAAATCATTTTTTCTCGAGCCGTACGAGGAGAAAACTTCCTATACGTTTCTAGGGGGGGTATTGTTCATCTACATCTATCCCAATGAGCCGTCTATCGAATCGTTGCAATTGATGTTCGATCCCGAAGAGAAGGAAAAGATCTTCGAAAAGTGGGTTTTTATGATCCACTGAAGAATCAAACTTATTTAAATGTTCCTGCTATTCTATATTTCCTTGAAAAGGGTGCTCAACCTACAGGAACTGTTCAGGATATTTTAAAGAAGGCAGAAGTTTTTAAGGAACTTCGACCTAATCAAACGAAATTCAATTAAAGAAATACCAAGGGGGGGTAGTGATTTTTATATAACTTTGTATAACTTTTCTCTACTATTTTTTTATTTCCCCCCTTAATCCTGCTTTATTCGTATCTATTTCTCATTGCTTCTGTCGAATTCCATGGTCGATAACAACAAAACCTTAGTTTATTGATCATATAAATCTCAAATTCGGACATTTCATTTCTTTCAATTATGTGGTTTTCGTTGGAATTTGACTAACCAACAAGGAATCCAGTTTGTTTATTCCACTTAGATTGATGAAATACATTAAAAATCCAATATTTTTTTTTTCAATTCTT